TGACTCAAAAACAAATTTCATTAGGGGCTCCATTGTAAAATTCAGACCTAACCATTACTCGAGAGGTGGTGGGAACGACAGAACCTGTGAATGCATAAGATTCTATTGAAAACGAATCCTAATGATTCATTGGGTAGGATGGCGGAACGAACCATAAACCAATTCATTTTTTTTTTTTGAAAAGTCATGTCATAGACTAATCTTACAACTGAATGTTGAAAGAGTAAATATTCGCCCGCGAATTTTTTTTTTAGAAATTTGAGTCAATTCGATAGGATAATAAAAAGCAAAACAAAATAAAGATTCATTATAACGTTATACCTAATACCTAAATGACATTATGTAAAAATAGAATATGTGTTTAATTATATATCAAAAATAAAAAGATAAAAAAAAATTCTATTAAATGAAATTTCAAAGAATCCCCCGATTCAGTATATTATTCACCACGTATATTATTTTTTAATCGTTTAATTCGCGAGGAGCTGGATGAGAAGAAACTCTCATGTCCGGTTCTGTAGTAGAGATGGGTGGAATTGATAAACAGCCATCAACTATAACCCCAAAAGAACCAGATTCCGTAAACAACATAGAGGAAGAATGAAAGGAATATCTTATCGAGGTAATCGTATTTGCTTTGGTAGATATGCTCTTCAAGCGCTTGAACCCGCTTGGATCACATCTAGACAAATAGAAGCGGGTCGGCGAGCAATGACAAGAAATGCACGCCGCGGTGGAAAAATATGGGTACGTATATTTCCAGACAAACCCGTTACAGTAAGACCTACAGAAACACGTATGGGTTCGGGGAAAGGATCTCCCGAATATTGGGTAGCTGTTGTTAAACCCGGCAGAATACTTTATGAAATGAGCGGAGTAGCAGAAAATATAGCCAGAAGGGCTATTTCAATAGCGGCATCCAAAATGCCTATACGAACCCAATTCATTCTTTCGGTATAGGATAGTGAAGAACCAAAGGAAATCTTTTTTTGTATAAAAAAACAATTGCAGGTTTCTTGTTTTGTTTTGAACAAACAATATTTCTTTTTTTTATTTCACCCTTTACATTGAAAAAGACAAAAAAAAAAAAAAATGATATGATTCAACCTCAAACCCATTTGAATGTAGCGGATAACAGCGGGGCCCGAAAATTGATGTGTATTCGAATCATAGGAGCTAGTAATCGACGATATGCTCATATTGGTGACGTTATTGTTGCTGTAATCAAAGAAGCAGTACCAAATACACCTCTAGAAAGATCAGAAGTGATCCGAGCTGTAATTGTACGTACTTGTAAAGAACTCAAACGCGACAACGGTATGATAATACGATATGATGACAATGCTGCAGTTGTTATTGATCAAGAAGGAAATCCAAAAGGAACCCGAATTTTTGGCGCGATCCCCCGGGAATTAAGACAGTTAAATTTCACTAAAATAGTTTCATTAGCACCTGAAGTATTATAAGGGAAGACCTTGATGTAGTTTATCGTATTTGAATGAAATAGATTAATTTAATTAGTAGATTGTTTATATATCACGTATATACCTTTAAAAATTCATAAATATTTATGAATTCAAAAAAAAAAAAGAAAAAGAGCATGTTGATTATATCAAAATTCGGGGGCAACAATAATCTTAGTTTATCATGAGTAAAGACACTATTGCTGACATAATAACCTCTATACGAAATGCTGACATGAATGAAAAAAGAACAGTTCGAATACCATCTACTTACATCACTGAAAATATTGTTAAAATCCTTTTACGAGAAGGTTTTATTGAAAACGTGAGAAAACATCAAGAAAGCAATAAATATTTTTTAGTTTTAACCCTACGACATAGGAGAAATAGGAAAGGAGCGTATAGAACTGTTTTAAATTTAAAACGGATCAGCCGGCCTGGCCTACGAATCTATTCTAACTATCAACGAATTCCGAGAATTTTAGGCGGAATGGGGATTGTAATTCTTTCTACTTCTCGAGGTATAATGACAGACCGAGAGGCTCGAATAGAAGGAATCGGCGGAGAAATTTTGTGTTATATATGGTAATCTTTCTGATAACCGAATTATATGCGGAACTTGCCTATTTTTTTTTGTGAAAAAAAAGGGTAGGTTTCGAATACTATGCCTCTTAGATTCGTTGATACTTCAAGGCCGTTTTCCCTAGAATGAAAGAAAAAAAAAGATTCGCGAGGTTTTAATTACTGAACTACGTCCCAATGGTATTTATGTTTCGAGTTCGTTTAGATAATGAAAATATGATTTTGGGTTTTGCTTCGGGAAGGGTTCAACGTAATTTTATACGTATACTACCATTTTATACGTATACTACCAGTAAATAGAATCAAAATTGTGGTAAGTTCTTATGATTCAACTAAAGGACATATAATTTGTATACTCTTTTGTATACTCTAAAGTAAAGACTCACATAATTAGGTGGTTTTTTCAATTTCAACATTCTTTCGTGGGGATACAATTCGAAGTTAAAGATTTTAAA